AAAGAAAATAAGAAAAAAGAAGAGGAGAAAAGACAAGAAAACAAAAGAAAAGACAACAAAAGGGAGGATAAAAGGCGAATAAAAATCGCTGAAACCTGGGATAGAATTTTTCTTGCTCAAGTAATAAGAGGTTGTGTTTTAGTAACTCAATCGATTCTTAGAAAATATATTCTATTACCCTCATTAATAATAACTAAAAATATCATTCGTATGTTATTTTTGCAAACTCCCGAATGGTCCAACGATTTTAAGGATTGGGGTAGAGAGATGCATATTAAATGTACGTATAATGGAGTTCAGTTATCAGAAAAAGAATTTCCGAAAAAGTGGTTAACAAGTGGGATTCAAATAAAGATCCTATTTCCTTTTCGTTTAAAACCTTGGCACAGATCTAAGTTCAAATTCCCTTATAAAGGTACAAAAAAAAAGAAAGTACAAGAAAAGGATTTTTCTTTTTTAACAGTTTTTGGAATGGAAGCAGAACTTCCTTTTGGTTCTCCCCGAAACCGGCTTTCACTTTTCCAACCCATCTTTAAAAAACTTGAAAAAAAAATTAGAAAGATGACAAAAAATGGTTTTCGAGTTCTAACAATTTTAGAAGAAAGAAGAAAATTATTTCAAAATTTATCAAAAGAAAAAACCCATTGGTTCATCAAGAACATTTTTTTTCGACAAGAAAAGAAACTTTCAAAACCAAAAACAAATCAAAAATTTTTATCAGAATTTAAAGAAGTAGATGAATTAAATGAAAGTCAAAAAAAAAAATATTCGACAATCAATAACAATAATTGGACGATTTCGGAATTGTCCATCCCAATTCGATCTATGCCTTGTACAAATTATTCATTGATGAAAAAAAAAATGAAAAATCTTTCTGCTAAAAAAAAGATAATTCTAAATCAAATAGAAAAAATTACAAAAGAAAAGAAAAAAAAAAATAGAACTTCAGAAAAAAATCAAAATATTAGTCCTAACAAAATAAAAAGAAGTAAAAAATTCAACTCATCAAACAAAATTTCATCCATATTAAAAAAAAAAAATGCTCGATTATCGCCTAAATTTGACTTTTTTATAAAAATTTTGATCGAAACTATATACATAGATATCTTTTTAGGTAGCATTAATATTCCAAGGCTCAATGCACAGCTTTTTAATGAATCAATAAAAACAATTATTACTAAATACATTTCCACTAATGAACCAAATAAAAAAAAAATTGATAAACCAAATCAAAAAAAATTTCATTTTATTTCGATTATAAAAAAGTCAAGGGATAGGGCTATTATTAATAATAATTCAAGGATTTTTTGTGATAAGAAAGATATATCCCAAGCCTATGTATTTTACAAACTATCACAAACAAAAATTCTTAACTTATATAAGTTAAGATCGATCTTTGAATACCATAACCTTTTTCTTAAAAATCAAATAAAAGATTATTTTAGAGCCCAGGGATTATTTAATTCGGAATTAAAAGAAAAAAATTGGAGAAATTCTTTTTCTTTAATGAATCAATGGAAAAATTGGTTAAGAAGTCATTATCAATATAAATACGATTTATCTCAGCTTAGATGGTCTCGATTAATACCAGAAAAATGTCGAAATAAAATCTATCAACAACATATGGTTGAAAAGAAAAAATTTAGCAAATGGAATTTCCATGAAGAAAAACAATTAATTCATTATGATACAAAAAATGATTTTGAGGTTAATTTATTTGCGAATCAAAAGAAGAATTTTCAAAAACACGCTAGATATAGTCTTTTATCATATAAATCTATTAATTATGAAAAAAGGACATACTTTTCTATTTACGAATCATCAACTAATAAAGAAACCATTCTTTATAATTCCAACACAAATAAAAGAAAATTTTTTGACATTTTAGAAGGTATTTCTATAAATAATTATCCAGGGGAAAATTATATTATCGATATCGAAAAAAGCCCCGACCGAAAATATTTTGATTGGCGACTTATCCATTTTAGTCTTAGAAAGAGGGTCGATATTGAGTCCTGGGTCGATACCGGAAACAAAGATAAAAAAAACACTAAGACTCGAACTAATAAATATCAAATAATTGCTAAAATTGATAAAAAAAATATTTCTTTTTTTGATTGGATGGGAATGAATGACGAAATACAAAATAGTTTTATATCGAATTTTGAACTTTGGTTTTTTCGAAAATTTGTGATACTGTACAACACATATAAGAAAAAACCATGGACAATACCGATTCAATTTCTTCTTTTAAATTTTCACAGAAATCAAAATATTAGTAATAATAAGAAAATCAACGGGAATAAAAAAGGCGACCTTCTTCTATCTATATCATCGAATGAAAAAAAAATTATTGAATTAGAGAATCGAAATCATGAAGAAAAAGAATCTGACGACCAAGTGGATTTTGGAACAGTTTTCACAAATGAAGAAAAAAATATTGACGAAGATTCTATCGGATTAGATATGACAAAACATAGAAAAAAAAAGCAAAACAAAAGTCATACAGAAGTAGAACTTGATTTTTTCCTAAAAGACTATTTATGTTTTCAATTAAGATGGAATGCTTCTTTAAATCAAAAAATAATTGATAATATCAAAATATATTGTTTCTTGCTTAGACTGACAAATCCACGAGAAATTGTTATATCTTCTATTCAAAGGCAAGCACTAAATTTGAATATTCTGATGGTTCATAAAGATGGAACTCTTACAGAATTGATGAAAAAGAAAATATTGATTATCGAACCTGTCCGTCTGTCGATAAAAACTGATGGACAATTTCTTTTGTATCAAATAGTGGGTATCTTATTAGTTCATAAAAACAAAGAACAAATTAATAAAAAATATAGAGAAAATTTCTATGTTGATAAAAATAAAAAGAATTTTAACGAGAAAAGACATTCCAATAGAATTGGAAATAAAGAAAAAAAGAATTATGATTTACTTGTTCCTGAAAATATTTTATCCCCTAAACGTCGTAGAGAATTAAGAATTCAAATTTATTTCGATTTTAAAAACGATATTGATATAAAAAAAGATATTTGCAATGGTAATAACATAAAAAAAAGCAGTCCCGTTTTGGAGAAAAACAAAAATTTTTGGAGAGAAAAAAATAAACTAATTAAATTGAAATTTTTTCTTTGGCCTAATTTTCGATTAGAAGATTTAGCTTGTATGAATCGTTATTGGTTCGATACTAATAATGGCAGTCGGTTCAGTATGGTAAGAATATCTATATATCCGCGGTTGAAATTTTAATTTTAATAAGGGCGAATTTTTCATAAATTTTTCATATATATATGATAACATATTTGGTCTAGTATATGAAAAGAAGGAGATAGCATCCTTATTCTTTTATACTCCATATTCCATTCTGGTACATAGAATTCAATCATCTATCAATTAGATCTAGAAATGAATCCATGGAAGTTTTTTTTTTTTTAGGTAGAAATTTTTTCTTCTTTGTAAGGGATGAAATAGACAACCCTTAAAAATTTGTAATTACTAAGAAAGTAAAGATTTTTGTGTATACAAAATTAAGATGAACTGATATTATTTATTAATAGAATACATTTATTAAGTTATTATTATTACTGATCAATAAAACATATCTTAAAATAAAAAAAAAAAGGGGGGGGTAATACTCGTTTTATGGTAAAAAATTCATTCATTTCGGTTATTTCACAAAAAGAAAAAGATGAAAACAGGGGATCTGTTGAATTTCAAATAATAAGTTTCACTAATAAAATACGAAGACTTACTTCACATTTGGACTTGCATAGAAAAGACTATTTATCTCAGAGAGGTTTGCGGAAAATTTTAGGAAAACGCCAACGACTGCTGTTTTATTTAGAAAAAAAAAATAGAGTACGGTATAAAGAATTAATTAGTCGGTTGGATATTCGGAAGTTAAAAGGAAATTCAAATTTCTTAATTTGAAGAGTTTTGTTGAATTATTTGATTTATTAGATCTTGAGATGAACTTCTTTTTGTTTTCAGTAACTCATGGAATGGCTCGAGGAAACTCCTATGAATATACCAGCTAAACGAAAAGACCTTATGATAGTGAATATGGGTCCCCATCACCCATCAATGCACGGTGTTCTTCGACTCATCGTTACTCTAGACGGTGAGGATGTTATTGATTGTGAACCAATATTAGGTTATTTACACAGAGGAATGGAAAAAATTGCGGAAAACCGAACAATTATACAATATTTGCCCTATGTAACACGGTGGGATTATTTGGCTACTATGTTCACAGAAGCAATAACAGTAAATGGTCCAGAACTGTTAGGAAATATTCAAGTGCCAAAAAGGGCTGGCTATATCAGAGTAATTATGTTGGAATTAAGTCGTATAGCTTCTCATTTGTTATGGCTTGGGCCTTTTATGGCAGATATTGGTACACAGACTCCTTTCTTCTATATTTTTAGAGAGAGAGAGTTAATATATGATTTATTTGAAGCTGCCACTGGTATGAGAATGATGCATAATTATTTTCGTATCGGGGGGGTAGGGGCTGATCTCCCTTATGGTTGGATAGATAAATGTTTGGATTTTTGCGATTATTTTTTAACAGGAGTTACTGAATATCAAAAACTTATTACGCGAAATCCTATTTTTTTAGAACGAGTTGAAGGAGTAGGTATTGTTGGTGTGGAAGAAGCAATAAATTGGGGTTTATCGGGACCAATGTTACGAGCTTCCGGAGTACAGTGGGATCTTCGTAAAGTTGATCATTATGAGTCTTACGACGAATTTGATTGGGAAGTCCAGTGGCAAAAAGAAGGAGATTCATTAGCTCGTTATTTAGTCCGAATTGGTGAAATGCTGCAATCTATAAAAATTATTCAACAGGCCCTTGAAGGAATTCCGGGGGGGCCTTATGAAAATTTGGAAACCCGACGTTTTGATAGAGAAAAGGCTCCGGACTGGAACGATTTTGAATATCGATTCATTAGTAAAAAAACTTCGCCTACTTTTGAATTACCGAAACAAGAACTTTATGTCAGAGTGGAAGCCCCAAAAGGAGAATTGGGAATTTTTCTGATAGGGGATCAGAGCGGGTTTCCTTGGAGATGGAAAATTCGACCGCCGGGGTTTATCAATTTGCAAATTCTTCCTGAATTAGTTAAAAGAATGAAATTGGCTGATATTATGACAATACTAGGTAGTATAGATATCATTATGGGAGAAGTTGATCGTTGAAATGATAATTGATACAACAGAAGTACAAGTTATCCATTCTTTTGCTAGCTTAGAATCCCTAAATGAGGTCTATGGAATTATATGGGAGTTTTTTCCTATTTTGACTCTTGTATTGGGAATCACAATAAGCATACTAGTAATTGTATGGTTAGAAAGAGAAATATCCGCAGGGATACAACAACGTATTGGACCCGAATATGCGGGTCCCTTAGGAGTTCTTCAAGCTCTAGCGGATGGGACAAAACTACTTTTCAAAGAGAATCTTTTTCCATCTAGGGGGGATACTCATTTATTCAGTATTGGGCCCTCTATAGCAGTCATATCAACTTTCTTAAGCTATTCAGTAATTCCTTTTGGATATCACTTTGTTTTAACTGATCTAAATATTGGTGTTTTTTTATGGATTGCCATTTCAAGTATTGCTCCCATTGGACTTCTTATGTCAGGATATGGATCAAATAATAAATATTCCTTTTTAGGTGGTCTACGAGCTGCTGCTCAATCGATTAGTTATGAAATACCTTTAACTATTTGTGTGTTAGCCATATCTCTACGTGCGATTCGTTGAAACAAAAATTTCTCGCTATTCTCTTTTCTTTTTCGGAAGAAAACGAAATCAATTGAATAGATATCTTCATTTTTTATTAATCATTTTGGTTGATGAACTAAATTGGATAGTTATATGAGTGAAAAAAAAAAAAACAACAATAAAATTTGCAGTAAAAAAATTGAGACTCATTTACTATGTACAAGAATAAAAAGGAAAACAGAAATAAACATAAGAAAAGAAGACGGTTTGCCCCGAGATTGGTTGATTATCCTAACTTGAAGCGGGCTCAAAAGATCAACTTTATGGAGTTTTCAATATCATTTATAGGTATTCTCCATAGGTATTACCCTAATGCTAACAAGTGATTGAGCAAAAATGAGTGGATGGTTAGGAACACGAAGATACACAAAGGATTAGTAATAGAGATTTGCAAAATTATCGACAAAGCTATTTCGACAAAAAGTATATTAATCGGGGCTTTAAGTTTGTAGAAATGATCAGGCAGTGCTCCCCATGATTCCAATCCAGAGTATGCTCCTACCCAACAATTAAAGAACTGACTATCCGGAACGAAATAATCCTTTCCTTTTGTTTAACCCCCTTGTCGTTTCTTTTTTTCAAAAAGAAGAATAAGAACGAAAAAAAAGAATCGAATTACAATAGAAAAAAAGAAAAATCCATTTTTTTTATTTTCTCCTATATCGATATTCATAGAGATAGAATTCGTGTCATAATTCGGAATATTCTCGTACTCGAAAACGATAGGTTGAAATATTTATTGGTATTTTACCAAAGAATTTTACAAAGAGTATTTTATTGAAGGATTAAAGTTATTACTCAAAAAAGAAAAATTGAAATTATTAAAGGATGAGATGAATTCCGAAGTAATTTTTTTATTTTTAGTATTCTAACAGATAGAATTTCATTGATCGAATTTTGGAATGTCGATAGATTTTATTTTCATCCGATCTATTCTACAAATATATCAAAATAAATAATACAATCGATTGGGTCCTTAAATTTTTTTCTGGACTTCGAGGAGCCGTATGAGGTAAGAATCTCATGTACGGTTCTGTAATAGCGCTGGCAACAGTAATGTTATCATCGACTATGATTATCTAACAGTTCAAGTACAGTTGATATAGTTGAGGCACAATCAAAATCTGGTTTTTGGGGGTGGAATTTGTGGCGTCAACCGATAGGATTTTTTATTTTTTTTATTTCTTCTTTAGCAGAATGCGAAAGATTACCTTTTGATTTGCCAGAAGCAGAAGAAGAATTAATAGCAGGTTATCAAACGGAATATTCGGGTATTAAATTTGGTTTATTTTATATTGCTTCCTATCTAAACTTATTAGTTTCTTCATTATTTGTAACAATTCTTTACTTGGGCGGTTGGAATATCTGTATTCCGTATATACTCGTTCATGAGTTTTTTGAAATAAAAAACATAAGCGGAGTCGTTGGACCAACAATTGGTATCTTTATTACATTGGTTAAAACTTATTTGTTCTTGTTCATTCCTATCACAACAAGATGGACTTTACCTAGACTACGAATGGACCAACTTTTAAATCTTGGATGGAAATTTCTTTTACCAATTTCCCTCGGTAATCTATTATTAACAACCTCTTTCCAACTCCTTTCCCTATAAAACAAAAAGATAAAAAAAAAAAAATTCGAAAAATTCTAATAATAATTAATAATAATAAAGAAAACTCTAAGAAAAACTCTAAGAAAAGAATATTATGAGTTGTCTTCAACTCAAACAAGAGAAAAAAAAATTATTCATAAAAAATTACGCTATGTTTCCCATGGTAACTGGGTTCATGAATTATGGGCAACAAACCATACGAGCCGCAAGGTACATTGGTCAAAGTTTCATGATTACTTTATCCCATGCAAATCGTTTACCTATAACTATTCAATATCCTTATGAAAAATTAATCACATCAGAGCGTTTCCGTGGTCGAATCCATTTCGAATTTGATAAATGCATTGCTTGTGAAGTATGTGTTCGTGTATGTCCTATAGATCTACCTGTTGTTGATTGGAAATTGGAAACTGACATTCGAAAGAAACGGTTACTTAATTACAGTATTGATTTTGGAATCTGTATATTTTGCGGCAACTGTGTTGAGTATTGTCCAACAAATTGTTTATCGATGACGGAAGAATATGAGCTTTCCACTTATGATCGTCATGAATTGAATTATAATCAAATTGCTTTGGGTCGTTTACCAATATCAGTAGTTGACGATTATACGATTCGAACAATTTTAATTGAAACTAAAAAAAAATGGATAAACCACTTTGATTGATTGAAAAATACAATTTTTAAACTAAAAACAGGAAAATTTTGTTTTGATCTAAAAGTATGAAAGGGGGTTTCTTTCATTTTTTTGTTCAATGACTATAAAAATTGGAAATTCCAGCTATTGATTTGATTGATGAAAATTGCATCGAAACGAAATTTGGATTGACAATCTAATCTATTAAGATATCTAGAATTCTATCCATAATTCTTTCCCTAATTCTTTATTCTTTAGAGGATAAAATTAGAGAATAAAAATTTAAATGACTTTTTCACTAAATTCAATAAAGAATGAATTTCATTAAATAGTTGTACATATAGTAATTATTTACACCCCTTCGGATTTCAAATTAAGAGCCTATAATATTCTATATAATATTATATCTGTAATATTATATATTATATATATATGCTATTTTATATATAAAATAGCAAATATATAATAAAAAGAATAGAAAATATATATAAGTTTTTCCTGGTTAAGTCAATAGTCAATAAGGTCATGAAGAAACAATTCCATTTTTTTATTTCTTATTTTACGTGCAATGGATTTACCTGGACTAATACATGATTTTCTTTTAGTATTTCTGGGATTAGGTCTTATATTAGGAGCTTTAGGGGTAGTATTATTTAACAACCCAATTTATTCTGCCTTTTCATTAGGATTCGTTCTTGTTTGTATATCTTTAGTTTATATTTTATCAAACTCTCATTTTGTAGCTGCTGCACAGCTCCTTGTTTATGTGGGAGCTATAAATATTTTAATTCTATTTGCCGTAATGTTCATGAATGGTTCAGAATATTCCAAAGATTTGAATCTTTGGACTGTTGGAAATGGGGTTACTTCCTTAGTTTGTACAAGTATTTTTGTTTCACTAATTACTATTATTCCCGATACGTCATGGTACGGAATTATTTGGACTACAACAACAAATCAGATTATAGAACAAGATTTTATAAGTAATGGCCAACAAATTGGAATTCATTTAGCAACAGATTTTTTTCTTCCCTTTGAATTCATTTCAATAATTCTTTTAGTTGCTTTGATAGGTGCCATTGCTGTGGCTCGTCAATAAGAAATTGAATAATCGAAATCAAACTGAAAACTCTATATTATCACATCTCTTTTCCTTCAATTTTATGTTAAAGATTATTTATGTATAAATTCTTTTATTTGATCTATTCTCCATAGATTTTTTTGTTCGTTAGTTAGAATATTCTTAATTCTAGTCAATCTCAAGTAGAATTGTTGTTCATATTGAAATAAATCGAAATTGAAAAATTGATAAGGAGTTGGTCAATGATGCTCGAACATGTACTTATTTTGAGTGTCTGTTTATTTTCTATCGGTATCTATGGATTGATCACGAGTCGAAATATGGTTAGAGCCCTTATGTGTCTTGAACTTATACTGAATGCTGTTAATATAAATTTTGTAACATTTTCTGATTTTTTTGATAGTCGCCAACTAAAAGGAAATATTTTTTCAATTTTTGTTATAGCTATCGCAGCCGCTGAAGCAGCTATTGGACCGGCTATTGTTTCGTCAATTTATCGTAACAGAAAATCCACCTGTATCAATCAATCGAATCTGTTGAATAAGTAGTATTAATTGTATAGAATATAATTTTCATATTCATTGGTATGTAGGATACCTAAGTTGTCTAATCAGGTTTATGAAAACGTAAGAAATTAAAGTATCTTGGCTCTATCTCAGAAGTTGATCCAGAATTGAAAAAATTTCTGGTAAATCATTGATTCGTTTGGTTTCTAAATCTATATTGATTCATTTAGAAATTTACTAGATTGAAATTTTATGACGTTAAAAAAATTTTTAATCCAATGTCACATTCAGTAAAAATTTATGATACATGTATAGGGTGTACTCAATGTGTACGGGCCTGTCCGACGGATGTATTAGAAATGATACCTTGGGATGGGTGTAAATCCAAGCAAATTGCTTCCGCTCCAAGAACAGAAGATTGTGTCGGTTGTAAAAGATGTGAATCTGCTTGTCCAACAGATTTCTTGAGTGTTCGAGTTTATTTATGGCATGAAACAACTCGAAGCATGGGTCTAGCTTATTAATAGTTTCCAGAAAAACCCACTTGAATAGATTTGCTTTTTTTTTACCGACAAAAACCCGTACTCGAAAAGATGTTTTCTAGCACGGGTTTTTGTAGTCTAAGCGTATCTTGTCTTTACCACGAATTCTTTTCCTTGGTTAACAATATTTGTAGTTTTACCAATATCGGCGGGTTTATTAATTTTGTTTTTCCCTCATAGAGGAAATAAGGTAATTAGGTGGTATACTTTATATATATGTATAGTGGAGCTACTTTTAATAACTTATGCATTCTCTTATTATTTCCAATTTGAGAACCCATTAATCCAATTAGCCGAAGATTATAAATGGATTCCTTTTTTTGATTTGTACTGGAGATTGGGAATAGATGGATTTTCTTTAGGACCTATTTTACTGACAGGATTTATCACCACGTTAGCTACTTTAGCGGCTTGGCCGATTACTCGGGATTCCCGATTATTCCATTTTCTGATGTTAGCAATGTATAGTGCTCAAATAGGATTATTTTCATCTCAAGATCTTTTACTTTTTTTTATCATGTGGGAGTTAGAATTAATTCCCGTCTATCTACTTCTATCTATGTGGGGGGGAAAGAAACGTCTGTATTCAGCTACAAAGTTTATTTTGTATACTGCAGGAGGTTCGGTTTTTTTATTAATCGGAGCTTTAGGTATCGCTTTATATGGTTCTAATGAACCAACATTCAATTTTGAAACATCAGCCAATCAATCATATCCTGTGGGACTCGAAATTTTTTTCTATATTGGATTTCTTTTTGCTTTTGCTGTCAAATCGCCGATTATACCTTTACATACATGGTTACCAGACACTCATGGGGAAGCCCATTACAGTACTTGTATGCTTCTAGCCGGAATCCTATTAAAAATGGGGGCGTATGGATTGATTCGAATCAATATGGAATTATTACCTCATGCTCATTCTATCTTTTCCCCCTGGTTGATAATAATAGGCGTAATGCAAATAATCTATGCAGCTTCAACCTCTCCTGGTCAACAAAATTTAAAAAAAAGAATAGCCTATTCTTCTGTATCTCATATGGGTTTCATAATTATAGGAATTTGCTCTATAAGTGATATGGGACTCAATGGAGCTATTTTACAAATTCTATCCCATGGATTTATTGGTGCTGCACTCTTTTTCTTGGCAGGAACTGGTTATGATAGAATACGTCGTCTTTATCTTGACGAAATGGGCGGAATGGCTCCCCTAATGCCAAAACTATTCACGAATTTCAGTATTTTCTCACTAGCTTCCCTTGCATTACCGGGCATGAGTGGTTTTTTTGCGGAATTGATAGTCTTTTTTGGACTAATTAGTGGCCAAAAATACCTTTTAACGACAAAAATTTTAATTACTATCGTAATGGCAGTTGGAATGATATTAACTCCTATTTATTTATTATCTATGTTACGACAGATGTTCTATGGATACAAACTGTTTAATGCCCCAAACTCTTATTTTTTTGATTCTGGACCTCGGGAATTTTTTGTTTCGATCGCTATTCTTCTGCCTGTAATAAGTATTGGTATTTATCCAGATTTCGTTTTCTCATTATCAATTGACGGAGTCGAAGCTCTTCTATCTAATTATTTTTATAGATAGTTAAAAAAAAAAAAAAGAAATCCTAGGATTTTCAAAAATTCAAAATTCTTAGGTTACACAATGAAAAAACTTTTTTTTTTCCTTTCTTAAATCTTGAATTTAAATTAAAAAAATGAATTCTAAGTCAAAATTTTTGGCATTTGTGAAAACTTTTTGAATCACCATACTAGTTGATTCAAAAAGTTCTCAATAGTTTAACTGAAGCTTTTTGTCTCTATGTTTTGCTGTCCTAGAGAGTTGTATTCGTTAAATCCTTTCTTCAATTGGTTAATATAAATGAACCATAACTATGTAGTCCTATTCCTAATAAATTAACCCCAAAATAGCATATCCAAATTATAAGAAAACCGATAGAAGCGACAATTGCCGAATTTAAACCCTCCCATTTTTTTTTTGTTCGAGTATGAAAAAAAATAGCGAATATGGTCCATGTAATAAAAGCCCAAGTTTCCTTTGGGTCCCAATTCCAATATGATCCCCATGCTTCATTAGCCCAGACTGCTCCCGAAAGAATACCTATAGTTAAAAAAAAAAATCCTATACTTATAATCCGATAACTCCAGTCATCTAATTGTTGAATCAATTGAAACCTATAATAATTCCTAGAAGAAAAAAAGGAAATATTTCTTAAAACATTTTTTCGGTCCCTTATATATGTTATCTCATTAAAGGAAAATGAATCGTTTAATAAATTATTGCTTTTATCAAAAATTCTTATGATTTTTTTCAATCTGATGACTAGAAATGCGACTGATAATAATGATCCACACAAAAGAGCTGCATAGCCCAATATCATCATACTTACGTGCATCATTAACCACTGAGATTGAAGAGCGGGTACTAACATTTCCGATTGATGCATGCCTTTTAAAAGGCCCGAGGTGGTAAACGCTTGAGTAAAAAAAGTACTTGGCGCGGTTATTGCGCTTAAAAAATTTTTATATTTTTTAAAATACGGAACTATATGAATAACAGAAAATGCCCATGAAAGAAAGATTAATGATTCATATAAATCACTTAATGGTAAATGTCCACCAAAAAACCAACGAGTAACTAATAATCCTGTTATACAGAAAACAGTAATTATCATACCCTTTTCTGACGAATCATAGAGTTCTACGAATTCATCGACTAATAAGGTTATCAAATGAATTGTAATTACAATTGACACGATTGAAAAAGATATATGAGTTAATATATGTTCTAAAGCCAAAACTATCATAAAAAAAAAGAGGAAATTAATAAAAAAATTACGGCATAAAATAAATACAATAAAAGATAAGACGAAATACGACCGCTTCCTATATATTTTATACTTTCTCCTACAAAGAAACTAATAACACCGACTCCATTAAGAATTCCATCAATTATTCGTTTATCAAAAAAATCACAAAATTCAACTAATTTTCTTAGACCACCAATAAAAGATATTGCATAAAAAGAATCTATGTAACCTCGATTATAGGACCAATTATATATCCCATTTTTTATTTTGTCCGAAAAAATTTTATTGAATCCTTTTTTATCAGATGAAGTGAAAAAATTCCAATTTTGGAAGGATAAATAATCAGGCTTATAGAATGATGACGCTATAAATATTCCGAAAAAAATTAGACTAACTGAAAAAGTTGCATTTGTTAAAAATTCATAGAAATCCACCGAATTTTGTTCATTTTCATGCAAAAGGTTAAAAGACGGAGTTAACAGTTTTGACAATATATCCAAGTTGGTTTTTTCTTGATTGAATTGATTGAAAGGAATTCCTATGGCTCCAATAAATAAAGCAAATAGTACGAAGACAAGCATAGGAAATAACATAGTATTATCGGATTCCCGGGGGTAGAAAAAAAGACTTTTAGTGTGAAAATTATGAAGAGTAATAAAGGGCCATGTCATATTTCTTACATTACCATCAATTTTATATGTCTTCTTACAAAAAAAACAAGTCCTGTCATTATTATTCATTGTTAGTAAAGTTAATAAACACAAATTTTTGGTAAATATTTTTGATCCTTCTTTACCCCATAAAGATATTGAATAAAATGAACTGTTTTTTTTACCATTGTAATTTTTAAAATTAAGATTTAAATATCCTTTAAAAATAAGTAAATAAATCCGAAACATATAAAATGCCGTTAATCCCGCAGTCAACCAAGCTATTATTGCGAAACTAGGTGAATACAACCAACTATCATTAAGAATTTCATCTTTGGACCAAAAACAAGCGAAGGGTGGAATACCACAAAGAGAAAATGTTCCTAATAAAAACGAAGTTTTTGTAATTGGAATATGTTTTGTTAAACCACCCATAAGAACCATATTTTGACTCTTATCTGGAGAATAACCAACAATAGCTTCCATTGAATGAATAATAGATCCAGATCCTAAAAACAACAATGCTTTCGAATAGGCATGAGTAATCAAATGAAATAAAGCACTTCGATAAGACCCCATACCTAGAGCTAGCATCATATAACCCAATTGAGACATTGTAGAATAAACTAAACCTCTCTTAATATCTTTTTGAGCAAGGGCTAAAGTAGCTCCTAAAAAGACTGTGATTATGCCTATAAAAGCTATTAGATTCATTATGTAAGGTATGACTAGTAAAAGAGGAAAAAGTCGAGCTACAAGAAAAATTCCCGCCGCTACCATAGTAGCAGCATGTATTAGAGCCGAAATAGGAGTAGGGCCTTCCATGGCATCGGGCAACCATACATGAAGAGGAAATTGTGCTGATTTAGCAATTGCACCTGAAAATAAGAAAAAGGTACACAAAGTAACAAATACAAGATTAACTTGATTATTATAAATCAAGTTATTGACTATTTTGAACAAATCTCGAAATTCGAAGCTGCCCGTTATCCAATAAAGACCAATAATTCCTAATAATAAACCAAAATCCCCTACACGATTAGTTACAAATGCTTTTTGACAAGCATTCGATGCACTAGGTCGTGTGAACCAAAAACCTATTAAAAGATAAGAGCACATTCCAACTAATTCCCAAAAAATATAAATTTGTATTAAATTCGAACTAATAACTAACCCTAACATTGAAGTATTGAAAAAACTCATATAAGCAAAAAATCGCAAATAGCTTTGATCATGAGACATATAATTATCACTATAAAAAAGAACCATAATTCCAACTGTAGTAATTAATAGTAACAAAATAGAAGTAAGGGGGTCAATCAAGTGTCCGAACTCTAAAGAAAAATCATTATTGATGGTCCACGACCATATATGTTGATAAATAAAACTGCTATTTATTTGTTGAATAGACAGATCGATTGAAAAAAGCATAACTATACTTAACAATAAAACACTTGGAAAAGCCCACATACGACGAAGTTTTTTTGTTGTCGCCGGAAAAAGTAGAAGTCCTGCTCCTATTAACATAGGGACTGGGAATGTAAGGAAAGGTATGATCCATGAATATTGATATATATGTTCCATAAAAAAACTTTTTAAATTACTAATTAATTATTTCGTGTTTCTGATTTATCAGCTCTTATATCTTTTTAAATCAGTCAATAAAGAAAAAAAATATGTAAAACTTAAATCCAATTTTCGATTTATATTCTTAATTATTATCAATTTATCAATTTTTCAAAAATAATTCACATATTAAAATAAAATAAAAACGTTCGACTTGCTCAAATAAAGATACTACCTAAAAAAAAACTTATTCTAACTAACAAAAAATCCATTATTATTCACTAAATTACGTAAAATTTTGGATTTTTAATTACAAATTTTTATCTACATACAGAAAGGTTCAAAAATTCTAAGAAAAGTGATTTATTAAATTGTGATAATGATAGGAATAATAAAAAATACAATTTTACCAGAAAAGAAAAAGGATGATGTTAGTGGATCTGGATTCAATAAAATAATTATTTTATTTGTTTATTTATTCAGAACCATTAACTAGTACCTTTTCGAACGAATTTATTGGTTTGTTTTTCATTATGTTGATAAAAAAAACTGTTATATTTGACACTTTTAAATTAATAGTCTTTTTAAAATTTGAAAATTGAATTTGAATTAGATATCCTTTTGAAGGATAAAAAAATTTTAGGTTTTTAAACTTTATTGATGTATTTTTTTTTTTTTTTTTATACATTTAATATTTAGAATAATTTGATTTTACTTGATATGATAAAGATATGATAAAGAAAAGGTCTAATTTTTTTTTTAAGTACGTAACAGAACTAGAAATTTTGTTGTTATATGATAGAATAGCTAATGATGTTTCGAATAAACTCTTTCCACAATAAAAAAATACGGAATAACATATTTTCATAAATCCATTGAATGGGATATTTCAATTTTGAATTCATAAAATTGGATTTGTTTTCATTTTTAAATATTTTTTTTTTTAGTAGTGCCTCAAAGCTCGACGATTAAAAAGAAATTGATTATTATGATTTCAAGTAAGCCGCTATGGTGAAATTGGTAGACACGCTGCTCTTAGGAAGCAGTGCTAGAGCATCTCGGTTCGAGTCCGAGTAGCGGCATTACATCCTGTAATTTTCAAAAGGATAAAATATATCCTATAATAACCTAATTTCAATTCTATATACGAAAAGAAGTCATAATTTCCTCTTTTTTTTTATGATAGTTTTGGCTTTAGAACATATATTAACTCATATATCTTTTTCAATCGTGTCAATTGTAATTACAATTCATTTGATAACCTTATTAGTCGATGAATTCGTAGAACTCTATGATTCGTCAGAAAAGGGTATGATAATTACTGTTTTCTGTATAACAGGATTATTAGTTACTCGTTGGTTTTTTGGTGGACATTTACCATTAAGTGATTTATATGAATCATTAATCTTTCTTTCATGGGCATTTTCTGTTATTCATATAGTTCCGTATTTTAAAAAATATAAAAATTTTTTAAGCGCAATAACCGCGCCAAGTACTTTTTTTACTCAAGCGTTTACCACCTCGGGCCTTTTAAAAGGCATGCATCAATCGGAAATGTTAGTACCCGCTCTTCAATCTCAGTGGTTAATGATGCACGTAAGTATGATGATATTGGGCTATGCAGCTCTTTTGTGTGGATCATTATTATCAGTCGCATTTCTAGTCATCAGATTGAAAAAAATCATAAGAATTTTTGATAAAAGCAATAATTTATTAAACGATTCATTTTCCTTTAATGAGATAACATATATAAGGGACCGAAAAAATGTTTTAAGAAATATTTCCTTTTTTTCTTCTAGGAATTATTATAGGTTTCAATTGATTCAACAATTAGATGACTGGAGTTATCGGATTATAAGTATAGGATTTTTTTTTTTAACTATAGGTATTCTTTCGGGAGCAGTCTGGGCTAATGAAGCATGGGGATCATATTGGAATTGGGACCCAAAGGAAACTTGGGCTTTTATTACATGGACCATATTCGCTATTTTTTTTCATACTCGAACAAAAAAAAAATGGGAGGGTTTAAATTCGGCAATTGTCGCTTCTATCGGTTTTCTTATAATTTGGATATGCTATTTTGGGGTTAATTTATTAGGAATAGGACTACATAGTTATGGTTCATTTATATTAACCAATTGAAGAAAGGATTTAACGAATACAACTCTCTAGGACAGCAAAACATAGAGACAAAAAGCTTCAGTTAAACTATTGAGAACTTTTTGAATCAACTAGTATGGTGATTCAAAAAGTTTTCACAAATGCCAAAAATTTTGACTTAGAATTCATTTTTTTAATTTAAATTCAAGATTTAAGAAAGGAAAAAAAAAAGTTTTTTCATTGTGTAACCTAAGAATTTTGAATTTTTGAAAATCCTAGGATTTCTTTTTTTTTTTTTTAACTATCTATAAAAATAATTAGATAGAAGAGCTTCGACTCCGTCAATTGATAATGAGAAAACGAAATCTGGATAAATACCAATACTTATTACAGGCAGAAGAATAGCGATCGAAACAAAAAATTCCCGAGGTCCAGAATCAAAAAAATAAGAGTTTGGGGCATTAAACAGTTTGTATCCATAGAACATCTGTCGTAACATAGATAATAAATAAATAGGAGTTAATATCATTCCAACTGCCATTACGATAGTAATTAAAATTTTTGTCGTTAAAAGGTATTTTTGGCCACTAATTAGTCCAAAAAAGACTATCAATTCCGCAAAAAAACCACTCATGCCCGGTAATGCAAGGGAAGCTAGTGAGAAAATACTGAAATTCGTGAATAGTTTTGGCATTAGGGGAGCCATTCCGCCCATTTCGTCAAGATAAAGACGACGTATTCTATCATAACCAGTTCCTGCCAAGAAAAAGAGTGCAGCACCAATAAATCCATGGGATAGAATTTGTAAAATAGCTCCATTGAGTCCCATATCACTTATAGAGCAAATTCCTATAATTATGAAACCCATATGAGATACAGAAGAATAGGCTATTCTTTTTTTTAAATTTTGTTGACCAGGAGAGGTTGAAGCTGCATAGATTATTTGCATTACGCCTATTATTATCAACCAGGGGGAAAAGATAGAATGAGCATGAGGTAATAATTCCATATTGATTCGAATCAATCCATACGCCCCCATTTTTAATAGGATTCCGGCTAGAAGCATACAAGTACTGTAATGGGCTTCCCCATGAGTGTCTGGTAACCATGTATGTAAAGGTATAATCGGCGATTTGACAGCAAAAGCAAAAAGAAATCCAATATAGAAAAAAATTTCGAGTCCCACAGGATATGATTGATTGGCTGATGTTTCAAAATTGAATGTTGGTTCATTAGAACCATATAAAGCGATACCTAAAGCTCCGATTAATAAAAAAACCGAACCTCCTGCAGTATACAAAATAAACTTTGTAGCTGAATACAGACGTTTCTTTCCCCCCCACATAGATAGAAGTAGATAGACGGGAATTAATTCTAACTCCCACATGATAAAAAAAAGTAAAAGATCTTGAGATGAAAATAATCCTATTTGAGCACTATACATTGCTAACATCAGAAAATGGAATAATCGGGAATCCCGAGTAATCGGCCAAGCCGCTAAAGTAGCTAACGTGGTGATAAATCCTGTCAGTAAAATAGGTCCTAAAGAAAATCCATCTATTCCCAATCTCCAGTACAAATCAAAAAAAGGAATCCATTTATAATCTTCGGCTAATTGGATTAATGGGTTCTCAAATTGGAAATAATAAGAGAATGCATAAGTTATTAAAAGTAGCTCCACTATACATATATATAAAGTATACCACCTAATTACCTTATTTCCTCTATGAGGGAAAAACAAAATTAATAAACCCGCCGATATTGGTAAAACTACAAATATTGTTAACCAAGGAAAAGAATTCGTGGTAAAGACAAGATACGCTTAGACTACAAAAACCCGTGCTAGAAAACATCTTTTCGAGTACGGGTTTTTGTCGGTAAAAAAAAAGCAAATCTATTCAAGTGGGTTTTTCTGGAAACTATTAATAAGCTAGACCCATGCTTCGAGTTGTTTCATGCCATAAATAAACTCGAACACTCAAGAAATCTGTTGGACAAGCAGATTCACATCTTTTACAACCGACACAATCTTCTGTTCTTGGAGCGGAAGCAATTTGCTTGGATTTACACCCATCCCAAGGTATCATTTCTAATACATCCGTCGGACAGGCCCGTACACATTGAGTACACCCTATACATGTATCATAAATTTTTACTGAATGTGACATTGGATTAAAAATTTTTTTAACGTCATAAAATTTCAATCTAGTAAATTTCTAAATGAATCAATATAGATTTAGAAACCAAACGAATCAATGATTTACCAGAAATTTTTTCAATTCTGGATCAACTTCTGAGATAGAGCCAAGATACTTTAATTTCTTACGTTTTCATAAACCTGATTAGACAACTTAGGTATCCTACATACCAATGAATATGAAAATTATATTCTATACAATTAATACTACTTATTCAACAGATTCGATTGATTGATACAGGTGGATTTTCTGTTACGATAAATTGACGAAACAATAGCCGGTCCAATAGCTGCTTCAGCGGCTGCGATAGCTATAACAAAAATTGAAAAAATATTTCCTTTTAGTTGGCGACTATCAAAAAAATCAGAAAATGTTACAAAATTTATATTAACAGCATTCAGTATAAGTTCAAGACACATAAGGGCTCTAACCATATTTCGACTCGTGATCAATCCATAGATACCGATAGAAAATAAACAGACACTCAAAATAAGTACATGTTCGAGCATCATTGACCAACTCCTTATCAATTTTTCAATTTCGATTTATTTCAATATGAACAACAATTCTACTTGAGATTGACTAGAATTAAGAATATTCTAACTAACGAACAAAAAAATCTATGGAGAATAGATCAAATAAAAGAATTTATACATAAATAATCTTTAACATAAAATTGAAGGAAAAGAGATGTGATAATATAGAGTTTTCAGTTTGATTTCGATTATTCAATTTCTTATTGACGAGCCACAGCAATGGCACCTATCAAAGCAACTAAAAGAATTATTGAAATGAATTCAAAGGGAAGAAAAAAATCTGTTGCTAAATGAATTCCAATTTGTTGGCCATTACTTATAAAATCTTGTTCTATAATCTGATTTGTTGTTGTAGTCCAAATAATTCCGTACCATGACGTATCGGGAATAATAGTAATTAGTGAAACAAAAATACTTGTACAAACTAAGGAAGTAACCCCATTTCCAACAGTCCAAAGATTCAAATCTTTGGAATATTCTGAACCATTCATGAACATTACGGCAAATAGAATTAAAATATTTATAGCTCCCACATAAACAAGGAGCTGTGCAGCAGCTACAAAATGAGAGTTTGATAAAATATAAACTAAAGATATACAAACAAGAACGAATCCTAATGAAAAGGCAGAATAAATTGGGTTGTTAAATAATACTACCCCTAAAGCTCCTAATATAAGACCTAATCCCAGAAATACTAAAAGAAAATCATGTATTAGTCCAGGTAAATCCATTGCACGTAAAATAAGAAATAAAAAAATGGAATTGTTTCTTCATGACCTTATTGACTATTGACTTAACCAGGAAAAACTTATATATATTTTCTATTCTTTTTATTATATATTTGCTATTTTATATATAAAATAGCATATATATATAATATATAATATTACAGATATAATATTATATAGAATATTATAGGCTCTTAATTTGAAATCCGAAGGGGTGTAAATAATTACTATATGTACAACTATTTAATGAAATTCATTCTTTATTGAATTTAGTGAAAAAGTCATTTAAATTTTTATTCTCTAATTTTATCCTCTAAAGAATAAAGAATTAGGGAAAGAATTATGGATAGAATTCTAGATATCTTAATAGATTAGATTGTCAATCCAAATTTCGTTTCGATGCAATTTTCATCAATCAAATCAATAGCTGGAATTTCCAATTTTTATAGTCATTGAACAAAAAAATGAAAGAAACCCCCTTTCATACTTTTAGATCAAAACAAAATTTTCCTGTTTTTAGTTTAAAAATTGTATTTTTCAATCAATCAAAGTGGTTTATCCATTTTTTTTTAGTTTCAATTAAAATTGTTCGAATCGTATAATCGTCAACTACTGATATTGGTAAACGACCCAAAGCAATTTGATTATAATTCAATTCATGACGATCATAAGTGGAAAGCTCATATTCTTCCGTCATCGATAAACAATTTGTTGGACAATACTCAACACAGTTGCCGCAAAATATACAGATTCCAAAATCAATACTGTAATTAAGTAACCGTTTCTTTCGAATGTCAGTTTCCAATTTCCAATCAACAACAGGTAGATCTATAGGACATACACGAACACATACTTCACAAGCAATGCATTTATCAAATTCGAAATGGATTCGACCACGGAAACGCTCTGATGTGATTAATTTTTCATAAGGATATTGAATAGTTATAGGTAAACGATTTGCATGGGATAAAGTAATCATGAAACTTTGACCAATGTACCTTGCGGCTCGTATGGTTTGTTGCCCATAATTCATGAACCCAGTTACCATGGGAAACATAGCGTAATTTTTTATGAATAATTTTTTTTTCTCTTGTTTGAGTTGAAGACAACTCATAATATTCTTTTCTTAGAGTTTTTCTTAGAGTTTTCTTTATTATTATTAATTATTATTAGAATTTTTCGAATTTTTTTTTTTTTATCTTTTTGTTTTATAGGGAAAGGAGTTGGAAAGAGGTTGTTAATAATAGATTACCGAGGGAAATTGGTAAAAGAAATTTCCATCCAAGATTTAAAAGTTGGTCCATTCGTAGTCTAGGTAAAGTCCATCTTGTTGTGATAGGAATGAACAAGAACAAATAAGTTTTAACCAATGTAATAAAGATACCAATTGTTGGTCCAACGACTCCGCTTATGTTTTTTATTTCAAAAAACTCATGAACGAGTATATACGGAATACAGATATTCCAACCGCCCAAGTAAAGAATTGTTACAAATAATGAAGAAACTAATAAGTTTAGATAGGAAGCAATATAAAATAAACCAAATTTAATACCCGAATATTCCGTTTGATAACCTGCTATTAATTCTTCTTCTGCTTCTGGCAAATCAAAAGGTAATCTTTCGCATTCTGCTAAAGAAGAAATAAAAAAAATAAAAAATCCTATCGGTTGACGCCACAAATTCCACCCCCAAAAACCAGATTTTGATTGTGCCTCAACTATATCAACTGTACTTGAACTGTTAGATAATCATAGTCGATGATAACATTACTGTTGCCAGCGCTATTACAGAACCGTACATGAGATTCTTACCTCATACGGCTCCTCGAAGTCCAGAAAAAAATTTAAGGACCCAATCGATTGTATTATTTATTTTGATATATTTGTAGAATAGATCGGATGAAAATAAAATCTATCGACATTCCAAAATTCGATCAATGAAATTCTATCTGTTAGAATACTAAAAATAAAAAAATTACTTCGGAATTCATCTCATCCTTTAATAATTTCAATTTTTCTTTTTTGAGTAATAACTTTAATCCTTCAATAAAATACTCTTTGTAAAATTCTTTGGTAAAATACCAATAAATATTTCAACCTATCGTTTTCGAGTACGAGAATATTCCGAATTATGACACGAATTCTATCTCTATGAATATCGATATAGGAGAAAATAAAAAAAATGGATTTTTCTTTTTTTCTATTGTAATTCGATTCTTTTTTTTCGTTCTTATTCTTCTTTTTGAAAAAAAGAAACGACAAGGGGGTTAAACAAAAGGAAAGGATTATTTCGTTCCGGATAGTCAGTTCTTTAATTGTTGGGTAGGAGCATACTCTGGATTGGAATCATGGGGAGCACTGCCTGATCATTTCTACAAACTTAAAGCCCCGATTAATATACTTTTTGTCGAAATAGCTTTGTCGATAATTTTGCAAATCTCTATTACTAATCCTTTGTGTATCTTCGTGTTCCTAACCATCCACTCATTTTTGCTCAATCACTTGTTAGCATTAGGGTAATACCTATGGAGAATACCTATAAATGATATTGAAAACTCCATAAAGTTGATCTTTTGAGCCCGCTTCAAGTTAGGATAATCAACCAATCTCGGGGCAAACCGTCTTCTTTTCTTATGTTTATTTCTGTTTTCCTTTTTATTCTTGTACATAGTAAATGAGTCTCAATTTTTTTACTGCAAATTTTATTGTTGTTTTTTTTTTTTTCACTCATATAACTATCCAATTTAGTTCATCAACCAAAATGATTAATAAAAAATGAAGATATCTATTCAATTGATTTCGTTTTCTTCCGAAAAAGAAAAGAGAATAGCGAGAAATTTTTGTTTCAACGAATCGCACGTAGAGATATGGCTAACACACAAATAGTTAAAGGTATTTCATAACTAATCGATTGAGCAGCAGCTCGTAGACCACCTAAAAAGGAATATTTATTATTTGATCCATATCCTGACATAAGAAGTCCAATGGGAGCAATACTTGAAATGGCAATCCATAAAAAAACACCAATATTTAGATCAGTTAAAACAAAGTGATATCCAAAAGGAATTACTGAATAGCTTAAGAAAGTTGATATGACTGCTATAGAGGGCCCAATACTGAATAAATGAGTATCCCCCCTAGATGGAAAAAGATTCTCTTTGAAAAGTAGTTTTGTCCCATCCGCTAGAGCTTGAAGAACTCCTAAGGGACCCGCATATTCGGGTCCAATACGTTGTTGTATCCCTGCGGATATTTCTCTTTCTAACCATACAATTACTAGTATGCTTATTGTGATTCCCAATACAAGAGTCAAAATAGGAAAAAACTCCCATATAATTCCATAGACCTCATTTAGGGATTCTAAGCTAGCAAAAGAATGGATAACTTGTACTTCTGTTGTATCAATTATCATTTCAACGATCAACTTCTCCCATAATGATATCTATACTACCTAGTATTGTCATAATATCAGCCAATTTCATTCTTTTAACTAATTCAGGAAGAATTTGCAAATTGATAAACCCCGGCGGTCGAATTTTCCATCTCCAAGGAAACCCGCTCTGATCCCCTATCAGAAAAATTCCCAATTCTCCTTTTGGGGCTTCCACTCTGACATAAAGTTCTTGTTTCGGTAATTCAAAAGTAGGCGAAGTTTTTTTACTAATGAATCGATATTCAAAATCGTTCCAGTCCGGAGCCTTTTCTCTATCAAAACGTCGGGTTTCCAAATTTTCATAAGGCCCCCCCGGAATTCCTTCAAGGGCCTGTTGAATAATTTTTATAGATTGCAGCATTTCACCAATTCGGACTAAATAACGAGCTAATGAATCTCCTTCTTTTTGCCACTGGACTTCCCAATCAAATTCGTCGTAAGACTCATAATGATCAACTTTACGAAGATCCCACTGTACTCCGGAAGCTCGTAACATTGGTCCCGATAAACCCCAATTTATTGCTTCTTCCACACCAACAATACCTACTCCTTCAACTCGTTCTAAAAAAATAGGATTTCGCGTAATAAGTTTTTGATATTCAGTAACTCCTGTTAAAAAATAATCGCAAAAATCCAAACATTTATCTATCCAACCATAAGGGAGATCAGCCCCTACCCCCCCGATACGAAAATAATTATGCATCATTCTCATACCAGTGGCAGCTTCAAATAAATCATATATTAACTCTCTCTCTCTAAAAATATAGAAGAAAGGAGTCTGTGTACCAATATCTGCCATAAAAGGCCCAAGCCATAACAAATGAGAAGCTATACGACTTAATTCCAACATAATTACTCTGATATAGCCAGCCCTTTTTGGCACTTGAATATTTCCTAACAGTTCTGGACCATTTACTGTTATTGCTTCTGTGAACATAGTAGCCAAATAATCCCACCGTGTTACATAGGGCAAATATTGTATAATTGTTCGGTTTTCCGCAATTTTTTCCATTCCTCTGTGTAAATAACCTAATATTGGTTCACAATCAATAACATCCTCACCGTCTAGAGTAACGATGAGTCGAAGAACACCGTGCATTGATGGGTGATGGGGACCCATATTCACTATCATAAGGTCTTTTCGTTTAGCTGGTATATTCATAGGAGTTTCCTCGAGCCATTCCATGAGTTACTGAAAACAAAAAGAAGTTCATCTCAAGATCTAATAAATCAAATAATTCAACAAAACTCTTCAAATTAAGAAATTTGAATTTCCTTTTAACTTCCGAATATCCAACCGACTAATTAATTCTTTATACCGTACTCTATTTTTTTTTTCTAAATAAAACAGCAGTCGTTGGCGTTTTCCTAAAATTTTCCGCAAACCTCTCTGAGATAAATAGTCTTTTCTATGCAAGTCCAAATGTGAAGTAAGTCTTCGTATTTTATTAGTGAAACTTATTATTTGAAATTCAACAGATCCCCTGTTTTCATCTTTTTCTTTTTGTGAAATAACCGAAATGAATGAATTTTTTACCATAAAACGAGTATTACCCCCCCCTTTTTTTTTTTATTTTAAGATATGTTTTATTGATCAGTAATAATAATAACTTAATAAATGTATTCTATTAATAAATAATATCAGTTCATCTTAATTTTGTATACACAAAAATCTTTACTTTCTTAGTAATTACAAATTTTTAAGGGTTGTCTATTTCATCCCTTACAAAGAAGAAAAAATTTCTACCTAAAAAAAAAAAAACTTCCATGGATTCATTTCTAGATCTAATTGATAGATGATTGAATTCTATGTACCAGAATGGAATATGGAGTATAAAAGAATAAGGATGCTATCTCCTTCTTTTCATATACTAGACCAAATATGTTATCATATATATATGAAAAATTTATGAAAAATTCGCCCTTATTAAAATTAAAATTTCAACCGCGGATATATAGATATTCTTACCATACTGAACCGACTGCCATTATTAGTATCGAACCAATAACGATTCATACAAGCTAAATCTTCTAATCGAAAATTAGGCCAAAGAAAAAATTTCAATTTAATTAGTTTATTTTTTTCTCTCCAAAAATTTTTGTTTTTCTCCAAAACGGGACTGCTTTTTTTTATGTTATTACCATTGCAAATATCTTTTTTTATATCAATATCGTTTTTAAAATCGAAATAAATTTGAATTCTTAATTCTCTACGACGTTTAGGGGATAAAATATTTTCAGGAACAAGTAAATCATAATTCTTTTTTTCTTTATTTCCAATTCTATTGGAATGTCTTTTCTCGTTAAAATTCTTTTTATTTTTATCAACATAGAAATTTTCTCTATATTTTTTATTAATTTGTTCTTTGTTTTTATGAACTAATAAGATACCCACTATTTGATACAAAAGAAATTGTCCATCAGTTTTTATCGACAGACGGACAGGTTCGATAATCAATATTTTCTTTTTCATCAATTCTGTAAGAGTTCCATCTTTATGAACCATCAGAATATTCAAATTTAGTGCTTGCCTTTGAATAGAAGATATAACAATTTCTCGTGGATTTGTCAGTCTAAGCAAGAAACAATATATTTTGATATTATCAATTATTTTTTGATTTAAAGAAGCATTCCATCTTAATTGAAAACATAAATAGTCTTTTAGGAAAAAATCAAGTTCTACTTCTGTATGACTTTTGTTTTGCTTTTTTTTTCTATGTTTTGTCATATCTAATCCGATAGAATCTTCGTCAATATTTTTTTCTTCATTTGTGAAAACTGTTCCAAAATCCACTTGGTCGTCAGATTCTTTTTCTTCATGATTTCGATTCTCTAATTCAATAATTTTTTTTTCATTCGATGATATAGATAGAAGAAGGTCGCCTTTTTTATTCCCGTTGATTTTCTTATTATTACTAATATTTTGATTTCTGTGAAAATTTAAAAGAAGAAATTGAATCGGTATTGTCCATGGTTTTTTCTTATATGTGTTGTACAGTATCACAAATTTTCGAAAAAACCAAAGTTCAAAATTCGATATAAAACTATTTTGTATTTCGTCATTCATTCCCATCCAATCAAAAAAAGAAATATTTTTTTTATCAATTTTAGCAATTATTTGATATTTATTAGTTCGAGTCTTAGTGTTTTTTTTATCTTTGTTTCCGGTATCGACCCAGGACTCAATATCGACCCTCTTTCTAAGACTAAAATGGATAAGTCGCCAATCAAAATATTTTCGGTCGGGGCTTTTTTCGATATCGATAATATAATTTTCCCCTGGATAATTATTTATAGAAATACCTTCTAAAATGTCAAAAAATTTTCTTTTATTTGTGTTGGAATTATAAAGAATGGTTTCTTTATTAGTTGATGATTCGTAAATAGAAAAGTATGTCCTTTTTTCATAATTAATAGATTTATATGATAAAAGACTATATCTAGCGTGTTTTTGAAAATTCTTCTTTTGATTCGCAAATAAATTAACCTCAAAATCATTTTTTGTATCATAATGAATTAATTGTTTTTCTTCATGGAAATTCCATTTGCTAAATTTTTTCTTTTCAACCATATGTTGTTGATAGATTTTATTTCGACATTTTTCTGGTATTAATCGAGACCATCTAAGCTGAGATAAATCGTATTTATATTGATAATGACTTCTTAACCAATTTTTCCATTGATTCATTAAAGAAAAAGAATTTCTCCAATTTTTTTCTTTTAATTCCGAATTAAATAATCCCTGGGCTCTAAAATAATCTTTTATTTGATTTTTAAGAAAAAGGTTATGGTATTCAAAGATCGATCTTAACTTATATAAGTTAAGAATTTTTGTTTGTGATAGTTTGTAAAATACATAGGCTTGGGATATATCTTTCTTATCACAAAAAATCCTTGAATTATTATTAATAATAGCCCTATCCCTTGACTTTTTTATAATCGAAATAAAATGAAATTTTTTTTGATTTGGTTTATCAATTTTTTTTTTATTTGGTTCATTAGTGGAAATGTATTTAGTAATAATTGTTTTTATTGATTCATTAAAAAGCTGTGCATTGAGCCTTGGAATATTAATGCTACCTAAAAAGATATCTATGTATATAGTTTCGATCAAAATTTTTATAAAAAAGTCAAATTTAGGCGATAATCGAGCATTTTTTTTTTTTAATATGGATGAAATTTTGTTTGATGAGTTGAATTTTTTACTTCTTTTTATTTTGTTAGGACTAATATTTTGATTTTTTTCTGAAGTTCTATTTTTTTTTTTCTTTTCTTTTGTAATTTTTTCTATTTGATTTAGAATTATCTTTTTTTTAGCAGAAAGATTTTTCATTTTTTTTTTCATCAATGAATAATTTGTACAAGGCATAGATCGAATTGGGATGGACAATTCCGAAATCGTCCAATTATTGTTATTGATTGTCGAATATTTTTTTTTTTGACTTTCATTTAATTCATCTACTTCTTTAAATTCTGATAAAAATTTTTGATTTGTTTTTGGTTTTGAAAGTTTCTTTTCTTGTCGAAAAAAAATGTTCTTGATGAACCAATGGGTTTTTTCTTTTGATAAATTTTGAAATAATTTTCTTCTTTCTTCTAAAATTGTTAGAACTCGAAAACCATTTTTTGTCATCTTTCTAATTTTTTTTTCAAGTTTTTTAAAGATGGGTTGGAAAAGTGAAAGCCGGTTTCGGGGAGAACCAAAAGGAAGTTCTGCTTCCATTCCAAAAACTGTTAAAAAAGAAAAATCCTTTTCTTGTACTTTCTTTTTTTTTGTACCTTTATAAGGGAATTTGAACTTAGATCTGTGCCAAGGTTTTAAACGAAAAGGAAATAGGATCTTTATTTGAATCCCACTTGTTAACCACTTTTTCGGAAATTCTTTTTCTGATAACTGAACTCCATTATACGTACATTTAATATGCATCTCTCTACCCCAATCCTTAAAATCGTTGGACCATTCGGGAGTTTGCAAAAATAACATACGAATGATATTTTTAGTTATTATTAATGAGGGTAATAGAATATATTTTCTAAGAATCGATTGAGTTACTAAAACACAACCTCTTATTACTTGAGCAAGAAAAATTCTATCCCAGGTTTCAGCGATTTTTATTCGCCTTTTATCCTCCCTTTTGTTGTCTTTTCTTTTGTTTTCTTGTCTTTTCTCCTCTTCTTTTTTCTTATTTTCTTTTCTTTTTTTCTTTATATTTAGAATATTTTTATAAGTAGAATCCAAAATTTGAAATTCTGTGTTTTTACACATACAATTTATGAACATTGTTTTCATCAGTTCAAAAATATCAATATCAAAAGAATAAAAAAGATATTTTTTTATTCTGTCCAAAAAAATCGGAGAATGCACATTTGTTTGAAAAAGATCCAAAATAGTTATTTTACGTCTTTGTGCTCGCATAGATCCTTTTATCATGTCTCGACGAAAGTCCGATTGTTGGGAATAACGTATGAACGTTACTTCGTCTATGTATATTGTATCGGAGTTCCTTCTATCCTTGGTATTATTGGAAGTATCATTATTTTGTTGATTATCAATAATTATATTATCACTAAAAATCACTAGAAGTTTGGCTTTTCGTGAACGAATTTCATAATCGTCCGCCAGGTTTTCTTCATTCTCCTTGCCCTCTTGTTGTTCCAAGTCGTCAATTAATTTGTATGACCATCGCGAAACTTGTTTGCGTATTTCTTTTAGTCCAGTAGCGTTTTTTCTACTTGTTTTCGTTTTTGGATTCGCTATAACTGTATCAAATAACAATT